CATTATCGGTCGATAGAGAATCAGAGTTTATTTACCAATGAATCACGAAATGCTATGGTTCTTACATATGATTTATTAATTTATTCAGAAGTAATTCGCCGAGATCGTGCACTTTTTTCCTATTTATCCTATAAAAAAAAGAATATAAATTATAAATAAAGTGCAGCCGGTTGGATCCAACCTATTCTTGAAATATACAACTCGCACACACTCCCTTTCCAAAAAAAATCAATACACCGAGCACTACACTTAGATTTATTGGATTTGTTGCTAAAATATCGGTATTAAACCCGAAACTCCCGGCGGATGGCCAATGGCCCAAGGAAAGGAAAGAATCGGTTACATTTTTCATATGTGCTCCTCTTATAGATAGGACTAACAAAGAACAGAGTTCTTTTTGTATCACTTCGCTCGCCCCCCCTTTTTTGAAGTTTCCGATAAGTATCTTATTGGGTTAGGTCTTAGGTCTCATGTCAATTGCGAAATATCTCCCTTGTTGAATTCCTAAAATAAAAGTAAACAACTTTTCCATAGTAGACGGGAAGGAAAAAAGCGGGCAAATCCACTAATTCCTCATCCTCAAATCAGGCCTTCCCGGGGTATGGTATTGTCTCAACAAATACATAATTTAGGAGTAAAGTGTTGATATAATTCGCAGAAGTCAACGGCAACGAGTTAATAGAAAAAATATGTAACGTACTTTTTGATTTGAATTCTAGGATTCAATTAAACAAAAGGATTCGCAAATAAAAGCGCTAATGCCACGACCAGCCCATAAATTGTCAAAGCTTCCATAAAAGCTAGACTCAGCAATAAAGTACCTCGTATTTTACCTTCTGCTTCCGGTTGTCTTGCAATACCTTCTACGGCTTGGCCCGCAGCAGTACCTTGACCAACTCCGGGCCCAATAGAAGCAAGCCCTACGGCCAATCCAGCAGCAATAACGGAAGCGGCAGAAATAAGTGGATTCATGATAAGTTCCTCATACTAAAAAAAAAATAGTTAATGATACAAGTAACCAATGAATTATTACTTATTTGATCATTCAAATCTATCGAGTCGAAGTAACTAAAAACTTCGAATGAAAATAATAAATTAGATAGGGATAACCCTTATATAACTAGTATATATCTAATATCACATATACATTAGTTTCTTTCATAACGTAAACCACCCATATTTTATATGGAATCGGATTCTAGAATCTTTCTTCGAAAGATATACAGGGTCTGGGCAGACTTATAGACATTACCATATATCTACCATGACCCTCCAATCCATCTTTTTTTTTCACAATTTCGTAAGTCTATCTTTCCCCCTACAACTCTAATCGTATATACATACGTATTTGTATCTATTATGTTCCCCAACCAAGAACCGAGTAGATTATCTTGAACCGTGCATTTCCGGAATTGGGATAATCTAAAAAAAAAGACTATTTCGAAAGCTAATCAATGATGACCTTCCATGGATTCCCCTATATAAGCCGCGGCTAAAGTTGCAAAAATAAGAGCTTGAATACCACTTGTAAATAATCCAAGAAACATAACAGGTATAGGAACTACTAAAGGTACTAAAGAAACAAGAACAACAACTACTAATTCATCAGCCAATATATTCCCGAAAAGTCGAAAACTAAGAGATAGGGGTTTTGTGAAATCTTCTAGGATGTTAATTGGTAAAAGTATTGGGGTTGGTTGAATGTATTTCCCGAAATAACCTAATCCTTTTTTGGTAAGACCCGCATAAAAATATGCCACTGACGTCGGTAAAGCTAAAGCAACAGTAGTGTTTATATCATTCGTGGGGGCGGCTAACTCCCCATGAGGTAACTGTATGACTTTCCAAGGTAAAAGGGCACCTGACCAGTTAGAAACAAAAATAAATAGGAACATAGTTCCAATAAAGGGAACCCAGGGACCATATTCTTCTCCAATCTGAGTCTTGCTCAAGTCTCGAATAAATTCAAGAACATATTCGAAGAAATTTTGACCGTCGGTCGGAATGGTTTGTGGATTTCGAACGGCTATGATGACTGAACCTAATAAGATAGCAATTACGACCCAAGAAGTGATAAGTACTTGGGCATGAATTTGTAAACCTCCTATTTGCCAATATAAATGTTGGCCTACTTCTACACCTGATATATCATATAATCCTTTGAGCGTTTTAATGGAACATGGTATAACATTCATATTGTCCTCGGATATAAATCAACTTAAAAAAAGGAATTATTTTGATTCAACCATCTCTTTCTCAACTCATCTCTACTTTAATCATTAATCATATATTTAGGATATCAAGAAATCACATAAAAAAAAGATAAATATCCCCATTTTTTTTTAATCCAAGAAAAGAATAGTAACCAATTCAATAAATCTATGAAGTTCCCGACTAATTAACTAATCTTATTATTCTTAATCATAACATAATCATAATCAACAACTTCTTATATAGCTAGAACGACCCTTACAAATTGCGGATACTAATTTATTAAGAATCAATCGAATTGAAGCTATAGCGTCATCGTTGGCTGGAATCGAAATATCTGCGAGATCTGGGTCACAATTTGTATCAATTAAACAAATTGTTGGAATCCCCAAAATGATACATTCCCGAAGGGCCGTATATTCTTCTTGCTGATCGACGATGATTACAATATCGGGCAACCCCGTCATATATTTGATCCCACCCAGATATGTTTGCAAAGTAGATAATTTTCTCTTCAACATTGCAGCATCTCTTTTGGGGAGACCATCGAGTTTCCCCATCTTTTGTTCTGCTCTTAAATCCCTAAACTTATGCAGTCTCGTTTCTGTAGTAGACCAATTCGTTGACATACCACCAAGCCATTTTTTATTAACATAATGACATCGAGCCCTTATTGCAGCTGATGCTACTGAATCCGCTGCTTTATTTTTGGTACCAACTATTAAGAAATTTTTTCCCCCACTTGCTGCATCAAAAACTAAATCACAGGCTTCTGATAAAAAACGAGCAGTTCTAGTAAGATTTGTAATATGAATACCTTTACGCTTTGCAGAGATGTAAGGGGCCATTCTAGGATTCCATTTCTTAGTACCATGACCAAAATGAACTCCTGCTTCCATCATCTCTTCTAAATTGATGTTCCAATATCTTCTTGTCATTTTTTCCCGCACTTTCTCTTTTTTTTTGAACAAATAAAAAATTGTTCCGACGGAACCTTCTGCCGGGATTGACCGTTGATACACAGCCCCAACCATTCATTTTTATTATTAATATTTCATTTTATTTATTACCAAATCAATAAATAGAAAGTCAAAAGAAAGAATGAATCTACCCTTACCTTAGGAATTATGAAATCGCGTAAATGATTTTTCTGGTGTCTCATGGAAATTGTTTTGGACGCAAGAAAAAAAAAATTCTCTATGATGTAACAAAATATCTCTCATTTCCAACTCGAATAGATTTTTATTTTTGATTTCCAAATGAATGTTCTTGTCTTGCCTTGAGTGGCACACTAATTTTTTGAATCCGGTACCGACAGGGATAATCCCCCCCAGAACAACATTCTCTTTCAGGCCCTTCAACCAATCAATACGGCCTCGTAGAGCAGCTTTTGCTAAAACTCTAGCAGTTTCTTGAAAACTTGCTTCGGATATGAAACTTTGAGTATTCAGGGATGCCTTCGTTATTCCCAATAAGATTGCCCTATAACAGATTGCTTCGTCCAAAGCACGCCCTGCTCGTTCCGCTCGCAACAATCCGATTAATTCTCCAGGTAAAAAAACATTAGACATTCCATCTTCTGAAACCAACACCTTTGATGTTACTTGACGTACAATAATCTCTATATGTCTATTATGAATCTGCACCCCCTGGGATCGATAAACCTTTTGAATCTTATTAACCAAAGAGATACGACTTTGGGCTATGGTTAGCTCAGCTCCAATCAGGAATCCCCAGGGGATTCCAAGAATTTTTGGTATATGTTCGTTCCAACTTTCAACTCTCCTTTCAAGGTTCATCGATATTGAATCAACCGAACGCACTTCTAAGATTTGTTCCACTTTTGGAAGACCCTGTGTTATGTCACCAGATCGCGATTTTTCATATATAAATGTAACTAATGTATCTCCTTCATAAAGGGTTTCCCCATAATGTCCATGAACCGTTGCTCCTGGAGTAGCCAAATAGGGCTTAGCTGATCTTATAACTAAAGAGTCAATATCAATAATTAAAATTTGACCTGATTTTTTTATGTATGATCCATCTTGAAATAGACATATATTTTCACAAAGAAATTGCCCAAGGCTCATTATTGCGGATGTCTCTTCCCAAAAATCTATTTCGATAAAGTACCAATATAAATAGAGTGGAGTCAAAATGATGTCATCACCCGTATAAATCCTTTTATTTTCAAATATTATATAGCAATGAAATACTTGAAGTACTTGGAAAGTCTGTTTCAAATTGTCAAGTTTCAAATATTTATTTAACAAGATCTGATTATGAGTTATTAAATGAAAAGATGAATAAAAATTCACTATTTTAGGTACAATAGTACCTAAGGGGCCAAACCAATCCCTTATTGGGTTTACGGGGTCCAACCATGTTGTCACATCGTTGTTATATTTCAAACCGTTGACGTTGAATGAACTAACTCGAGAACAATTGAATGATGACAAAATTATCAAAGACTTACATTCCTTATTTTGATTCAACAACGTACCGATAGTTCCTTGATGTTGGGTAAATGATTGAATCTTCGCCTTGGAAAAAAAAGGATTGATATTGGTACGATCTAATCGATTATCGGGAATTAATCCCGAACCCGCCGTATCATACCTTTTTCCGGTATACGAAGTCGTAGACTTGACTAACTCAATTCTTATGAAATCGCGAATCAGATCATTTGCCCTTACCTCAACAAAGGAAGCATGAACCTCTTCTATAGAACCATTTTTTTCTTGGTCCCAGTTCAATACTAAGCAAGCCCGAACCAATTGAATACTTGT